GGATTACTAGTAATCCGTGCTGCTCTCACTAACGTGTATATCCGTGTGGATATCAATATCTCACTCACGTCTCTGTTCCAACACGTCGATTTTTATCTAAATAGAAATGAAATGGTTTGAATGAAATCATAAGAATATGGATTCGTACTTTTGACTTCCCCGGGATTGTAGTTCAATTGGTCAGAGCACCGCCCTGTCAAGGCGGAAGCTGCGGGTTCGAGCCCCGTCAGTCCCGACGGATCCAAATCCAATAAAAAAAAGACATCAATATATCGCGCCTTTTTCTGTTAAACTGGGTCAAAATAAAACGGTCGAATTTCATGCCTAATGCTCTCCTTTTCTCTTTTTTTTTTTTTCACGAAAATTATATCATTAAAAAAAAAACGAAAAGGGAGTTTAGAACTTAACCCCTTTCCTTTTTCTATTTTGTTTCGATTGTTTGTTTGGTTTATTTCTAAACCCTTTGTAAACAATGGAAGTGGAAGCGGTTAGGTGGTTGTACAAGTAAGGCGGTCGATTATAGAAAAGACAGAATGGAAAAGAATGCTAAATAAAAAAAAAGTATCAGTATTTTAGTATTAAAGTAAAGAAATTCTTTTGATTGAATCCGGGATTCAAGTTTGTATTCGGTGTGTGGATAAAAGATCTGCCTATGTTATACTATTGAATTCTCGACGATGAATCGACTTGACAGTCAGATATTGTTATTCATGATATTGATCCCATTCGCTATCATCGAAATGTAATGGATCCCATTGAATTTACAAGCGAAAGGGTTATCATCTCTATGGGATTAAATCCCGAGTTATTGTGAAGTAAAAAAAAACCAAACGATGAGATTATGGAAGTAAATATTCTCGCATTTATTGCTACTACACTGTTCGTTCTAGTTCCTACTGCTTTTTTGCTTATAATATACGTAAAAACAGTCAGTCAAGGTGATTAATTTGAATGAAACTCGACTTCTTAGTTCTTATCAATGATTTAAGAAAAAAAATTCCAATTTCCCGTCTTAGTCTTAAATGAAATGAACGGACTAGAATCAGCAATAGCCTATGAGATCCGATAGTATAGTAGAAAGACTCATATATGAATCTTTCTACTATACTATCTATTTTTATTATTGTAATGTATAAAGATAGAAACTGAATAGAGATCAATCTACAATATGGATATGTATCTTCATACATGTGAATATGACTTAAATATATGTAATGTATATAGTATCTCAATTCTATTTCTTTGCTTCATCTATTTGTATTTTCTTTTTGTTTATTCCAATCAATCTGAAATAAGCGAAAGGCGGCTCTTACGATTTTCTAATTTCTTGATTTCTGATTAGTTTCAATATGAATCCCGGTATCCATTAGAATCAAATCAATGAAAGAAAAACAAACTTGGGCGTATATTACTAAAAGAAAATCAAGTTAATAAAAGAAAATCAAATATGAAAGAAATAAAGTAATCTTTTTTTAGCATTCCGAAGAAGTAATTGATTGAGCGGTTGACAGATGATCCAAGGAGTTCTATGGTACCTTCTTCAGATTTCAAAAGGGGTACCTCAGCGATTTTCAATCCTTGCCCTTGAGCCATGATATGAAACGAGTCAATAAAGCATAGCCGAAATCTAATTTCGAAAATAATAAAACAAGCAGTAAGTGCGAAATATGTGACTTGACCTAGGCACAATCTTATTATTTTTAAATATTAAATACAGTAAAAAGGCCAATAAAAAAAAAAAGTAAAAAGGAGTCCGGTTTTCCGCGTTCTTCCTCATTGTCCATATATAACTCCGGGAAGGGCCGGTTCAGAAAAACGAAATAGAAAATTTAGGAAGACTTCGGTTGGAATAAAATTCCTATTATCCATATCCCCTTTCCTTTCAAAATAGGAATAGGGGAATTTGTGACATATCTGTTTGATTTGGATTCTGAAAGAGTATTATTCATATATATTATGAATTGGATTCTATTATGAATAGAATCGAATACAATTACCTCGCTAGAATCCAAGACAATGGAATTCCGAAATGAAGATATTTTGATTAATTCAATTTCGAAATTCTAAATGGAATTAAATTACTGAATTAAATATATTAAATATAATGAAATTACTTATAATGAAATTACTGAATTAAATATATTGAAATAGATTCTTATTATATTAATTTGATTATTTAATAATTAATATAATTTAAAAGGCTTTGCAGAACGATCTAGAAAAAAAGTGATACAGTTTGATTTCCCAACTCAATTAGTAGTATCTCTAGAGTCCACTTCTTCCCCATACTACGAGCGAAAGGGAAAATGTAAAGACTACCATTAAAGCAGCCCAAGCGAGACTTACTATATCCATGTGAATTATGTCCCCTATCTCTATGAATATGAAGAAATTATTCCATTATTGTTTCCTAATAATAGTGGAATCACTGGTGCAGAGTCAAAAAGGGATTTTGACCCAACGCCCTTGATGAAAGACTCCAATAAATATGAAACGCCCCAATAAATCCACTTAGAACAGGTTCGTATATGATTTCTAGTCGAATCGGTAAAACGAAACTAAATACACAGCCGCGCTTTTCTTTGGAAGTATCAAAGGGAATGTGACCTAATATGTAGTAATAATAAGACCTCTTCGTTTTTTTTTGTTGCCCTTGATTATCATTAAGTAAAAGCCAATTATCCATCCAATCGAATATTGATTGAATGCCCATGCGCTCAGAGACTCTCATGAGTCTGTATACTCTGTATACTGTATACAAAGTATCTCCCGCCCCTTCCATAACTATTAATTCGATTCTCCCTCGGGCTATTCAATCTAATTCAAGACCCGGTCAGTAGACTCTACATTAGCAGTGGAAATAAATCGGTAACTCTTGATTTGATATGATAGCACTTCCACTACTATAATCTTTCCGTGAATTCTAAATGCAAGGATTGACAGCACTTTAAAGAACAGAAACCCCAGCTATTTATAATCAAGAAAGTGTCACGAGTCGCGTACTTTGCTGCAAAAGATTCGGCGAGTTATACCAGCCAAGCAGAATAAGGGATTTCGAGTCGTATCGTTTGTTGATCAGGCGACACCCAGATTTGAACTGGGGAAAAAGGATTTGCAGTCCCCCACCTTACCGCTCGGCCATGCCGCCAAAACGATCCAAAATAGATGAAAATATTCCCCCTTTGCTTGTTTTGGGGGGTACTCAATGTCTTTTTTTTGTACTTCCCTCTGAAATCTCGTTTTTCTTAAATCTTGCCTAAAAGAAATCTGTCTTTTTTTTTTATTTTTTTGGACGGCTCCATTTCTGCAATTGATTTTATAGTATCTCAAAACACACAATATCTTAATCCCTATCTTTTCTCTTTCTTTTTTTTTTTTTCTATTGAAAAAAGAAATGTGTATTTTCAGTCACAAAAGCCAAAATTCAGGCCAAATTGGAACCATTAACTAGTGACTGTAAATTCATGACCGACTCTTGGATTTAAATTGGAAAGTGTGTTTCCTAATGATAAATGATAGAAGAAAATCAAAATTGATACCTACCTAATTGGTATTGGTTTTTTTCTATAAAACAAACCTTATTGGTATTGGTTTTTTTCTATAAAAAAAACCTTCTCAATTTCAATTCTCAATTTCAATTATAACAGCAATTATGAGTCTATGTAAACCCCAAACATAAATCGTTTCGGGGCGAGTTCTAGCTTATCGGTTATCTTATCTGTGTATGGTGCCTCTCTATAGGGAATTTGCCGAAAATTGTCATACTGCAATTTAGATTGAAGAGAAAATCGAAATTTTGATAGAGCACGACATGCGCTGTCCCGAATCGAACTATGCAATAAAGGGGGGGTGATGTATATATAGATAGCTATAGCTATATGGGCACGGGTTTACTAAATACAAGCCTTCTTACGCACTTCAATCCTATTCGAAAAATTCTACTAAAAAAAGAAAAAAAGGGGTTCTCCGCAATCATTTTTTGAACACTGGAATCCACCAAAAAGTTAAGTGCTAAAAAAATGAACTTTATGTTGTTATATTGTGTCTGATTCTTATGTCTTTATCTCAGCGAATAGATCAAATCACGACTTTTATTTATTTTTTTTTTCTGGTATCCAAGCGGATTGGAATATGGAATATCATAATAATGGTATAAGTTGAATTATTTTTTTTTTTATTCTATACAAAACTCCGTAAGTCTAAGTGGAATTTATCGCTTCGTTTCCATTTGTATCCGTCTCTTCGAAATTCCGATTTAATTAAGTATAAGTATAAAATCTGCTTTTTTCCCCCGTTCATACGTATTTCATACATTCCATTTCTATGGAGTTGGGTAAAATTTCATGTGATTCAGTAAACAGAATCTAAATTCCAGCATTCCGCATAGAATCATATGAATCAATGCAGAATGAGAAACGAATGGGATTTTTTGATAAATGGGAAATTCAAAATGCTCGGAGATGGAAATGCGGGAATGTCTACAATACCTGGGTCGAATCAGATACAATTTGAAGGCTTTTGTAGGTTCATTGATCAGGGCTTAACAGAAGAACTTTATAAGTTTCCAAAAATTGAAGATACGGATCAAGAAATTGAATTTCAATTATTTGTGGAAACATATCAATTGGTAGAACCCTTGCTAAAAGAAAGAGATGCTGTATATGAATCATTCACATATTCTTCTGAATTATATGTATCCGCAGGATTAATTTGGAAAAGCCGAGGGGATATGCAGGAACAAACAATTTTTATTGGAAACATCCCTCTAATGAATTCTTTGGGAACTTCTATAGTAAATGGAATATACAGAATTGTCATCAATCAAATATTGCAAAGTCCCGGTATCTATTATCGGTCAGAATTGGGCCATAATGGAATGTCGGTCTATACAGGCACCATAATATCCGATTGGGGAGGAAGATTAGAATTAGAGATTGATAGAAAAGCAAGGATATGGGCTCGTGTGAGTAGGAAACAGAAAGTATCTATTCTAGTTCTAT